TTTCTCCAAATAGACTAGATTTTTCTCCTAGATAATCGCTAATATCTATACCTACTAGTACATAAAATGATTCGGGTTTCTGTGTTTTCTGTGTATTGAAATTATATGGAATTTTTTTGTCTCTGTTTACTTGTAATGGCGATGCATAAATATATGAGTCCCCTCCATCCTCGTAATTCATATATTTATGTGCTAGAAAATCATATTTGTAGTTTTTTTTTAATTTTTCTTTTTGTCCTGCCCATGAGTCTATTCCGTAATAATTTTGTTTCACGTAATGAATTAATTGGTTTTTTTTATATGAATCCAATATTATTGAGTCTTTTTTTTGAGTTGTACAACGTTGATTGACTCTATTTCTCCATTTTTGTGGTACTAATTGAGACCATTGAGTTTGAGATAAATTGTATTGAGACTTATAAATTTTCTTATACTTCGGTTTGGAATCAAATAGTCCTCGTGTCCCACAATAATCCTTGATTCTATCTTTAAGAAAAAGATGGATCCCGTGATATTGAAGTACAGATTTCAAGTAATACAAGTTAGTAACTTGAACTTGTGATAATGTGTAAAACACATATGCTTGTGACAAAGAGGATAAGTCACAATAAATGTTTGAATTCTTATTACTAGTATTCGACTTTTTCATTGTCGAAATAAAGTGAATTGTATTTTTATTTGTTTGATCAATCCCTTCTTGATTTGTTTCATCGTGGTAAAAGAATTTATTGATCATTTTTTTTGTTGATTCAAGGAAAAGTTGTGCATTGGTCCTAAGAATGTTAATGGTACATAGAAGGATATCGCTGTATATTCTTTCAATGAAATATTTGAGAAAGTAGTATAATTTACGTATTAATCGGGTAGTCTTTCTTTTGACTATTTGCCAAATAGGTTTTTGCAATTCTGCATTTTTTCCAAATAAGAAAATTGGGTTTATTTTTTCAAGTTCTTTCATTATTCGTTTTATAACTAGAACTATTTTCTTAACCCATCTTGTTTTTTCTTTTGAAATTTTTAAAAACCATTTTCTCATTTTTTTAGAAACTCTTAGAACTAGAAAAAGAGAAAATGGTTTTTCTACTTTTCTAATTTTGTTTTTTAACTCTTTCAAAATAGGTTCAAAAAAAGAAGGTTGTTTTCGAGGAGAACCAAAAGGGAGTTCCGCCTCTCTTCCCCAGATTGTTAAAAAACAAAAATTGTCTTTTTTTCCTTTTTTTTTCATTGTATCTCTATGATGGGATCGTACTTTAGATTTTCGCCAAGGTTTCAGACGTAAAGGAAATAGAATTTTTATCTGAATACCATCCGTTAACCAATCTTTTGGAAATTCTGTTTCTGATAATTGAACACCATTATAAGTGCATTTAACATGCATTTCTCTATTCCAATCTTTTAAATCCTCGTACCACTCGGGGAATTGGAATAATAACATACGGCCGACATTTTTAGCTATTATCAATGAAGGCAATACAATGTATTTTCTAAGAATTGATTGGGTTACTAACATCGAACCCCTTATTGCTTGAGCAAATATAATGCTATCCCAAGTTTCTGATATTGTTATACGTTCATTTTCCTCTTTTTTTTCCTTGTTTTTCTTCTCTCTTTCTTTTGTCTCTTCCTCCTCAGAATCATAAACTTTAAATTCCGATTCTCTACCCACCCAACCCCTAAAAACGAGATTCATCATTTCGGAGATATCAAAAGAGAAAAAAAAAGTTTTGTCTATTTGATCCAAAAAAAGTGGCGAATGCACATTTGCTTGAAACATTTCCCAAGTAACTGTTTTACGTCTTTGAGCACGCATGGATCCTTTGATTAGATCCCGACGAAAATCCGATTGTTGTGAGTAACGTATCAAAGACACCTCTTCTGCTTGATCACTATCACTAGTATTACTAATACTATTGCTAATTTCGTCTTTATCAGTATAAATTACAACACGTTTGGCTTTTCTTGAACGAATTTCATGATCTTCCGTTGATTCTTCTTCATTTTCTTCCTCTTGTTCTTCCAAACCATCGGTTAATTTGTATGACCATCGAGGAACCTCTTTTCTGATTTCTTCTATTCCAGGAAAAATAAATTGATTATTTTTATTTCTAATTGTTTGATCTTTGTAATCAGTTGTAACTACATTGAATATCCATTGCAAACATTTTGTTTGCTTTTCTGAATCAATTCTTTTTTCTTCGGCCAATAAAGACAAATTTTTCAAATTCAAATTAAGACTGGGTGGGGAGTCCAATGGGACTTCGCCGATTGTGGTTAAGGAATGACCAATATTTGTCGATAAAAATTCTCCATCAAAGAGATTTTTTTTATATTCAAATTCTTTTTGGGGGGAATCATTAGAAAGTAGACCATGAATTTTATTTATCCAGACTATAGACTCCTCCGCATCTGTAGAAGCTATAGACTCCTCCGCATCTGTAGAAGTTATTAAATCATTTCTAATTGAACGTGAATATAATTTTGTGATTTTTCCGCGATATGG